GAATCCCCTAAATTAATTAAGAAATAGAAATCGGGAATTTCATTTATTATAGGATCTATTGGATCTCTTTTAGAAGATGGCATGCCGCCACTCGGACTCGAACCGAGATGCTCTAGCACTGCTTCCTAAGAGCAGCGTGTCTACCGATTTCACCATAGCGGCTTGCTCGAACTTATAATAGCCTATTTATATTCAATCGTCGAGATTGGACAAGGCAATTCGCGCAAATAAGTTTTTTTAGTAAAGATTCAAATTGAGAAAAAAATGAGTTCAAAAAGAAATTTGAAGGTTCATTAGTTTCCTTTATTTTCCTTTAGGGCGTCCGGTTTATTTATCTTAGGGCTTTGACCTAGGTTATCCTATTCTAAAATCCATTGCAATTAGATAATTTTCTCGATAGAATAAAAAAACATGTTTTCATTTTGGATTTTTACTGATACTTAATTATTTCTCGTTTATCTGATTTCATAAATTTGAAACAAAAATAAATTTTCTCAACGAATACAAAATATGGCTATTTTGGATTACTTCAAATTGACACATTATTTGTACATAATATCTCAACAATTAAGTTCTTTTATCGATTGGGCTGAAAATTGGAGATATATGGTAAATACATATAGTAATTCCGATCAATTAAGAAGTCAGAAAGTTATCAAAAAGAAAAATTTTTGAACATGGAATCAATTAGTTTCAACAATTCATTAATTTGAACTAAAAACCTTATATCCGCCCTTCCCGAGATAAAGAAAAATTTTTCATTATTGTAAAGGTCGATGGGGAAAATAAGACTCCCCACCACCAAAATGTGAGTGAAAATATACTAAAAAGAAATAAAAAATCTTGTATTTTTTTCTTGATTCTTTTTTTTTTTTTTAGAATTCAGAAAAGAGAAGAATTCTTCTTTTAGACATCTTATAAAATGAAGATTGAAACCTGGTCTATTTCATATTGATTAGAATAGGGAGTGCCGATTGTGAATTTTATATTAACAAATTACTGAGCCAATTTTTAGAGTCAAATCCATTCCGATTATTCCAATATTTTAGGACTGATTTGTTTGTCGCACAAAAAAACTTTTGGAATTCCCGGTGGAAAGAGATTTACCTAACGACAAAGCTTTTAACGCTGCCCAATATCCTTTCCTTTTCCAAATATTTTTACGAATACGCTTTTTTGATATAGAAGTACGTTTTTTTGGAACTGCCATTTAAAAATGAAGAAGTTACTCATTGTTATAGTTGGATGTGAAAGACATCTATTGTTGAAAACGAATGATTATTTCTTATTCATTTTATTTTTTCTCTAAATAATATTTTCTTCATAAAAAAGAAATATAGATATGTGAAAGATCCGTGAAAATTGGATCAAAAATTACCCGAAATAATAAAATTTGGATTCCATACAATATTCGTAAAACCGCCAATTTTTTTGGATTGGAATTCTTAGTTCTCGTTGTTTATCTCTCAAATTTATATCTCTCTAATCCGCTATGTGATATAAATCTAATTAGTTAAAATAAACTTAATAAAAAAAGAACCTAAAAGACCTATCCCTGTTGATTTTCGTCATTCTACACTTCATTTACATGTAATAAAATACCTCAAAGGATTGAAAAACTAAACTTTTGCCTAATAAAAATTTTGGAGTCAAACTCGAGGAAAGAAGACACCTAAATTCCATTTTTCAATTTGAATGAGACTCTTAAAAAATCTGTTAAAGGATACGTGGTTTGATAAAAAAAAATATCTCAGTCTTTTTTTATCGGTAAAGGATAAAAAAAGTCCATTTTAGATCTATAATAGAATCGATATTCTAACGTTTACTAATAAATCGTTTTCATTGAAATGGAAAACAATCAATCCCATAATGAATTAGTTAATGAGTTGGAATAAACTAACTAAAATTAAGAGTTATTATTTCATTAGGCCGATGACCTTAGTTAATCCTATGATTCATATCACATCAAGTACTCTTTTTAGCGTAATTTTTTATCCTTGCTCTATTAATAGAAATTATTATTACGATAATTTATATTTGCATTTTTATCGGTCATACCATTTTACCAATTCGAACTTCTTGGTTTGAATATTTGAACAATTTTGAAAAGACTCAGAATAAATACTAATATAAAATTATTAAATAAGTTAGTGCAGATCTTGATTTTTTATTGACTTTTTTCAAAGAGGTAAGAATCGGAAACATTTAATTAAGAATAAAAAACTTTTTTTATGGAACAGACATATCAATATGCGTGGATAATACCTTTCCTTCCACTTCCAGTTCCTATGTTAATAGGGCTGGGACTTCTTCTTTTTCCGACGGCAACAAAAAGTCTTCGTCGTATGTGGGCTTTTCAGAGCGTTTTATTGTTAAGTATAGTCATGATTTTTTCGATGAATCTGTCTATTCAGCAAATAAATAGGAGTTCGGTCTATCAATATGTATGGTCTTGGATTATCAATAATGATTTTTCTTTAGAATTCGGATACTTGATCGA